ATTAATATTAACATAATAGAAGTAAGTGGATCGATCAAATAACCTAGTTCTAAAGAAAAATCATTAGTGATGATCCAAGACCATACATATTGATATATGGAACTACTATTTATTTGCTGAATAGACAGATTTATCGACAAAACCATGACTATACTTAACAATAAAACACTCTTAAAAGCCCACATACGACGAAGCTTTTTTGTTGCGTTTGGAAAAAGAAGAAGTCCCACTCCTATTAATACAGGAACTGGAAGTGGGACAAAAGGTATTATCCACGCATATTCATATGTCTGTTCCATAAAAAAAAAAAACGTTTTTATTCTGAATTGTTTTCCAATTACCAGATCTTTTATCTTTTTCAAATTGGAAAGGGTTAATAAAAAAATAAAGATATGTATTAATTTAAACTAACTAAAATCGAATTTTTGATTCTTACTTATTATGTGTCTTTCTAAAATACGTCAAAGATTCAAATTAAGAAATCACAATTGTTCAAATAATTAAATAACATCACTAAGTGACTAGTACAAAAGATTCGTTATTTACTAAACTTTTTAGGAAGATGCCGAAAATAGAAATTTCAATTATTATTACTCTTACAATAATTTATATCGAGACAGCACAAGCAGAAATAAAACACTAAAAAAAAAAAGAAAAAAAAAAAAAAGATTTAATTTGGATATAAATCCTCGGATCAACTAAGTTATCTTAATTAAATAATAACTCCCTTTAATTATTTAATTTATTCAATTATTCAAAATAATTAATTAGGTCATTGTGACATTGATTAAATGCATTGGTTTCTATTTCAATAAAACATGTTTACAGGAAGTAACCCACGACATGCCTTTTTTTTTTCATTTTCGAAACGAAAAGAAAAAATTACTAAAATATCGTTTATAAAGCTATGTTATATATAATTACTAATTTCATTCGAATTTATAAACTGCAATTCAGTTTCTTTTTTTATAGATCTTGGTCAATTAAAAATCACATGATGACATATCATATATATTTTTTTATTTTTATTTGAGAAATTTTTTATTCTATTTCAAAAAAAAAAAATTTTATGGTTTTTAAAAAAGAGAATGCTATAAAGAAAAAAATCGATAATGACTATAGTAAAAAATGACTTCTTTTGAACAATAGATGTCTTTCACATCCAATAGAATAGTGAGTAATCTCTTTATTTTCAAATGGCAGTTCCAAAAAAACGTACTTCTATATCAAAAAAACTTATTCGTAAAAATATTTGGAAAAAAAAAGGATATTGGGCGGCTTTAAAAGCCTTTTCGTTGGGCAAATCTCTTTCCACTGGGCAGTCAAAAAGTTTTTTTGTGCGACAAAAAAAATAAGTAATAAAAAATTGTGATAATTTGAATCTACGCGACTCAAAAAGTTGTCAAATTTTATGAAGCCTATAAAATAACTTATTTCCAATGACTTATTTCCATTGTCTATTGTTTTGACCTAAATCAATATGAAATTCTTTTTGCATTCGAGTCTTATAATTTGCAGAATGCTAATTGTTTATTATTGAATTCGTAAAAAAAAAAAAGAATAAAATACTTTTTTTAAGTTCTATCCCCCTATACGGGGGTAGAACTAGTTAATTAGAATGGGTCAATTTACGAACAGGAGAAACCTAACTAAAAGCCGAATTTAAATAAAATGATACTCGAAACTAAAAAAACGACTCTTCAAATTACTAGTTAGTTTTATTCATCAATTTTCTTTTTTCTTAAAAAAAAAATTTCAATATTTTATTGAATTCACTTTTTCAGTCTGGACTATTGAATAGGAATACGCTATTATACGTTTGAGCGAGCCGCTATGGTGAAATTGGTAGACACGCTGCTCTTAGGAAGCAGTGCTAGAGCATCTCGGTTCGAGTCCGAGTGGCGGCATGCCCTCTTCTAAAAAAAAGAAAATAGATTCTATAATAAATTTAATTACTGATTGTCACTTCGTAATTAAGGGGCCCCCCTTTACTTTATTTTTATGATATTTTTTACTTTAGAGCATATATTAACGCATATTTCCTTTTCGATTGTTTCAATTGTAATTACAATTCATTTAATAACCTTATTAGTCGATGAAATCGTAAAACTATCTGATTCGTCAAAAAGGGGCATGATCGCGACTTTTTTATGCATAACAGGATTATTAGCCATTCGTTGGATTTATTCGGGACATTTTCCATTAAGTAATTTATATGAATCATTAATCTTTCTTTCATGGAGTTTCTCCATTATTCATATTGTTCCGTATTTAAAAAAAAGGAAAAATGATTTAAGTATAATAACTGCACCAAGTGTTCTTTTTACACAGGGCTTTGCTACTTCAGGTCTTTTAACTGAAATACATCAATCCGAAATATTAGTACCGGCTCTCCAATCTGAGTGGTTAATAATGCACGTAAGTATGATGGTATTGGGTTATGCAGCTCTTTTATGCGGATCATTATTATCAGTAGCACTTTTAGTAATTACATTTCGAAAAGGTATAACACTTTTTTATAATAAAAATTATGTATTCAATTTCAATGAATCTTTTTCCTTTGGTGAAATTCAATACATGAATAAAACAAACAATTTTTTTGGAAATACTTCTTTTTTTTCTGCTAAAAATTATTACAGATCCCAGTTTATTCAACAATTGGATTATTGGGGTTATCGTGTTATTAGTATAGGTTTTATCTTTTTAACCATAGGGATTCTTTCGGGAGCCGTATGGGCTAATGAAGCATGGGGGTCATATTGGAATTGGGACCCAAAAGAAATTTGGGCATTTATTACTTGGACCGTATTCGCGATTTATTTACATAGCCGAACAAATAAAAAATGGCCCCCGGCAAATTCTGCGATTGTGGCTTCCGTTGGCTTTCTTCTAATTTGGATATGTTACTTTGGGGTCAATCTGTTAGGAATTGGGTTACATAGTTATGGTTCATTTATATTAATGGCTAAAGAAAGTATCTAACGAATAGTAACAAAATAAAACCTATCTAAAAAAAGTATAAAAAAACTTTGTGTAAGCCGGTGAAAACCATATGAATCAATACACTACTTGATTCATATGGTTCTCAAAAAAACCAAACGTATCTGGTTCAAATTGCATTTTTTTTACTTAAAGAAAAAAAAGAAGTCTTTTTTCATTGTACAGCGTCCAGCGAACAATTTTGAAAAATAATAGTATTTTTTTTATAGATAGTTTTCATGAAAACTATCTATAAAAAAAATTAGATAAAATAACTTCGACCTTGTCAACTGATAATGAAAGAACTAAATCCGGGTAAAAACCAATACCTACTATTGGTAAAAAAATAGAGATCGAAACAAATAACTCTCGCGGCCCAGAATCAAAAAAATAAGAGTTGCGAACATTAAAAAACTTGTATCCATAGAACATTTGACGTGACATAGATAATAAATAAATAGGAGTTAATACCATTCCAATTGCCATCACAAGAGTGATTATCATTTTTGGCATTAAAAAAAGCTTTTGGCTGGTAATTACTCCAAAAAAGACTATCAATTCCGTAACAAACCCACTCATACCCGGCAATGCAAGAGAGGCCATTGAAAAGCTACTGAACATCGTGAATATTTTTGGCATTAGGATAGCTATTCCACCCATTTCGTCGAGATAAGCAAGCCTTATTCTATCATAACTCGTTCCTGCCAAGAAAAAGAGTGCAGCACCAATAAATCCATGAGATATTATTTGTAAAATGGCTCCATTGAGTCCGGTATCTGTTATCGAACCTATTCCTATAATTATAAAACCCATATGAGATACAGAAGAATATGCTATTCTTTTCTTTAAATTACGTTGACCAGAAGATGTTGAAGCTGCATAGATTATTTGCATTGTGCCTATTATCATTAACCAAGGAGAAAAAAGAGAATGTGCGTGAGGTAATAATTCCATATTGATCCGAACCAGCCCATATGCTCCCATTTTTAATAAAATTCCAGCTAGAAGCATACAAGTACTGTAATGTGCTTCTCCATGAGTATCTGGTAACCATGTATGTAGAGGGATAATCGGCAATTTGACAGCAAAAGCAATAAAAAATCCAATATAGAATATTATTTCTAATGCCACAGGATACGATTGATTAGCTAATGTTTCAAAATTTAATAGTGGTTCATTAGAACTATAGAAACTAATACCCAAAACTCCCATTAACAAAAAAACAGATCCGCCCGCAGTGTACAAAATAAATTTTGTAGCTGAGTACAGACGTTTCTTTCCGCCCCACATGGATAGAAGTAAATAAACAGGAATTAACTCTAACTCCCACATGATGAAAAAAAGTAAAAGATCTTGCGAAGAAAATAATCCTATTTGAGCACTGTACATTGATAACATCAAGAAATGGAATAATCGAGAATCTCGAGTAACCGGAAAAGCTGCTAAAGTAGCTAAAGTAGTGATGAATCCCGTGAGTAAAATGGGTCCTATAGAAAGTCCATCTATTCCTAATTTCCAGTGGAAATGAAAAAAATCGATCCATTTATAATCTTCAACTAGTTGAATTAATGGGTCGTCCCATTGAAAATGATAACAGAATACATAGGTCGTTAACAGAAGTTCCAATAAACAGATACCCATAGTATACCACCGCGTTATTCTATTTCCTCTATGGGGAAGAAAGAAAATGAAAGAACCCCAAAATATGGGAAAAACTACAATTATTGTTAACCAAGGAAAATCATTCGTGGTAAAGGCAAGATACACTTAGACCAGAAAAACCCGTACTCGAACAAAAGCTAAATTTTTTATTTTGAGTACGGGTTTTTGTCGATAAAAAAAGAAAATGCATTCAAGTGGAGTTTTTTCTGGAACGTATCAATAAGCTAGACCCATGCTACGGGTTGTTTCATGCCATAAATAAACCCGAACACTCAAGAAATCTGTTGGGCAGGCAGATTCACATCGCTTACAACCTACACAATCCTCTGTTCTTGGAGCAGAAGCAATTTGCTTAGCTT